TTACTCTGAATATATTGGAAAAAAAGAATCGATTATGTAATAATGAAACCAAAAAGGAATATTTACCTAAAATATATGATCCGTTAATGAACAGGTCTAGCCGCGGGAGAATCCAATTTTTTTTTTCACCTTCAACCTTAACCATAAATGAAAATTCCATAAAGAATTACATAGATGAGGTTTGGATAAATAAAATCTATATTATTCTTCTTAATAATAATTATCTTGATAATTATCAAGAATTTGAACAAAAAATTAATCCATTTGATAGAAAATCATTTTCAAGAGAAATTGTCTATTTTTTGAACTTAATTAATGAAATTTCAGTAAAATCAAGTTTTAATTTTAAGGAACTTTCATTATTTTCTAAAGAAGACGAAATGCATTTAGAAAATCAAATAAAAAATTTCAAATTTGTATTCAATGGAGTTATAACGGATCCTAACAATAAAACAATTATAAAAAAATCGAATGGAATAAAAGAAATAAGTAAACAAGTTCCTCGATGGTCGTACAAATTAATCGACGATTTAGAACAACAAGAAGGAGAAAATGAAGAGAGCGTAGGAGAAGATCATGGGATTCGTTCACGAAAAGCCAAACGTGTAGTAATCTTTACTGATAATCAACAAAATACAGATAGTGATAATAATACCAAAGAAAGAACTAATCCTGATCAAGCTGACGAAGTGGCTTTAATACGTTATTCACAACAATCGGACTTTCGTCGAAACATAATAAAGGGTTCAATGCGAAACCAACGACGTAAAACAGTTATTTGGAAACTGTTTCAAGCAAATACGCATTCTCCTCTTTTTTTGGACAGACTGGACAATTCTCTTTTTTTTTCTTTTGATATTTCTGAACTGATGAAAATAATATTTCGAAATTGGATGTGTAAAAACAAAGAATTCACAATTTCCGATTCGACTTATAACGGGGAAAAAACAAACAAAAATGAGAAAAAAGAAAAGGACAAAAGAGACGAAGACAAAAGAGAAGAAAAAACCCAAATAGAAATAGCTGAAGCTTGGGATAGCATTGTGTTCGCTCAAGTAATAAGAGGTTGTGTTTTAGTAACCCAATCACTTCTTCGAAAATATATTCTATTACCTTCATTAATAATAGCTAAAAATATTATTCGTATGCTATTTTTTCAAATTCCTGAATGGTCCGAGGATTTAACGGATTGGAATAGAGAAATGCATGTTAAATGCACCTATAATGGAGTTCAATTATCAGAAAAAGAATTCCCGAAAAACTGGTTAACAGACGGTATTCAAATAAAAATCCTATTTCCTTTTCGTTTAAAACCTTGGCACAGATCGAAGTCAAAATCCTCTCATATTCTTAACGATGTAAGGAAAAGGAAAAATCAAAAAAACGATTTTTGTTTTTTAACAGTTTGGGGAATGGAAGCCGAACGGCCCTTTGGTTCTCCTCGAAAACGATTTTCCCTTTTTGACCCGATTTTTAAAAAACTCGAAAAAAAAATTAGAAAGTTGAAAAAGAATTTTTTTTTAGTTATAAAAACTTTAAACGAAAAAAGGAAAGTTTTTCTCAATTTATCAAAAGAAAAAAAAACTTGGTTCATCCAAAACCTTCTATTTCTAAAAGAAATAATAAACAAATTTTTTAAATCAAAAAGAAACCTAATTTTCTTATTTTGGTTTAAAGAAGTCTATGAATTAAATGAAACTAAAAAAGAAAAGGAGTCGATAATCAATAATCGGACAATTCAAAAATCGTCTCCAAAAATTCAATTTATAGATTGGACAAATTATTCACTGACAGAAAAAAAAATGAAAGATATGACGGCTAGAACAAACGCAATCTTAAATCAAATAGAGAAAATTAAAAAAGAAAAGACAAAAAAAATTATAAGCTCCGAAATGAATATTCGCCCTAACAAAATAAACTATAATGCTAAAAGATTACAATCATCAAAAAAAAATTTACAAATATTAAAAAAAAGAAATGCTCGCTTGATTCGTAAATCCTATTTTTTTATAAGAATTTCGATTGAAAGGCTATACATAGATATCTTTATAGTTATCATTAATATTCCGAGAATCAATGCACAACTTTTTCTTCAATCAACAAGGAAAATTATTCCTAAATACATTTACAATAACAAAGAAAACCATAAAAGAATTGATAAAACAAATCGAAATCGAATTCACTTTATTTCGATTATAAAAAAGTCACATAATAAAAGGAATATTAGTCTTATAAATAATAATAATAAAAACAATTCCAAAATTTCTTCTGACAGATCCTCCTTGTCACAAGCATATGTATTTTATAAATTATCACAAATCCAAATTATTAATTTATATAAGTTAAAATCTGTCCTTCAATATCACGGAACATCCCTATTTCTTAAGACTGAAATAAAAGATTATTTTTGGGACCAAGGGCTATTTCATCCCGAATTAAAAAAGAACATTTTTCTAAATTCTGCAATGAGTCAATGGAAAAAATGGTTAAGGAGTCCTTATCAATATAAATACAATTTTTATCAGATTAGATGGTATAGATTAATATGGCAAACTAAAATCAATCAAGGCTGTATGGTTCAAAAAAAATCTTTACCAAAATGGAATTTATATGAAAAAGACCAATTCAAATCATTAATTCAGTACAAAAAACAAAATAATTTTGAAGCAGACCTATTATCAAAGCAAAAAGAAAAAGAGAATTGGAAAAAAAACTTTCGATATAATCTTTTATCATATAAATATATTAATCATCATGATCAGAAAGACTCATATATTTATAGATCCCTATTAAAAGAAAATAAAAAGATTTCTTATAATTACAACCCAAATACAAGCAAATTTTTGGATATGTTAGGGAGTATTCTTATCAATAATTATCTAACAGAGGATGATATTATCGATATGGAGAAAACCCCAGCTAGAAAATATTTTGATTGGAGAATTCTTAATTTTTGTCTTAGAAAGAAAGTCCATATTGCGCACTGGATCGATACTGGAACCAAACATAAAAAAAATAATAAAACGGACCCTAATAAATATCAAATGACCGATAAAATCGATAAGAAAAATCATTTTTTTCGTAGGTTTCGCAAAGATCAAGAAACTAATTCATCTAAAAAAAAAAAAAATCTTTTTGATTGGATGGGAATGAATGACGAAATATTAAACGATCCTATATCCAATTTAGAACTTTGGTTCTTTCAAAAATTTGTCATATTGTACAAAATATATAAGATAAAACCCTGGGCAATACCAATCCAATTACTTCTTTTCAATTTTAATAGAAATGCCAATATTAGTGAAAATCAAAAAATCAACAACAAGAAAAATGTCAATCTTTTTCTATCTCTTGAAAAAAAATCTATTAAATTTGAAAATAGAATGCATGAGGAAAACGAATCGGAGGACCGAGCGGATCTTCGATCAGTTTTCGTCAATCAAGAAAAAGATATTGAAGAAGATTATGTGGAATCGGACAGGAAAAAACATAGAAAGAAAAAACAATACAAAAGTAATACGGAAGCGGAGCTAGATTTCTTCCTAAAAAGGTATTTATGTTTTCAATTAAGATGGGATGATTCTTTAAATCAAAAAATAATCAATAATATCAAAGTATATTGTCTCCTGCTTAGACTGACAAATCCACGAGAAATTATTATATCCTCTATTAAAAGGGAAGAAATAAGTCTGGATATTCTGATGATTCAGAAGGATTTAACGCTGACCGAATTGATGAAAAAAGGACTATTGATTATCGAACCGTTGCGTCTGTCGGTAAAAAATGATGGACAATTTATTATGTACCAAATTCTAGGTATTTTATTGGTTCATAAGAGCAAAGAACAAATTAAGCAAAAATACAGGGAAAAGAGCTATGCTGATAAAAAGAACTCTACCCAATTTATTGAAAGACATCAAAATCGAATTCGAAATAGAGACAAAAAGAATTCTGATTTACTTGTTCCTGAAAACATTTTATCGCCGAAACGGCGTAGAGAATTAAGAATTCTAATTTCTTTCACTTCACAACCAAAAAATAGAAATAATATTCATATAAACAGATACATTTTGAATAATAATAACATAAAACACTGTAGCTACGGGTTTGATAAAAGCAAAGATTGTGATAGATATAAAAATAGCCTAATAAGTAAATTAAAACTTTTTCTTTGGCCCAATTATCGATTAGAAGATTTAGCTTGTATGAATCGATATTGGTTTGATACTAACAACGCCAGCCGATTCGGTATGGTAAGGATACATATATATCCACAATTCAAAATTCGGTAAGGGTGCATTTTTGATGTATATATCATAACGTTCTGATCTAATATAAGAAAAGAGAGAAGTGGACACATGTATTTTTTACACTCCCTATTCTGGTCTGATATATGTACGTATCAAGTCGATTTTAAAATTCATTAATTCATTTTTTTTTAGGTATAAATTTTTCGCTTTTGTAAGAAAAGAAATATACTATCTTTTTTTCTCTCTAGTCGAATAAAAGAAAATTGGATTTATTAATAATAAATTTGATTTAACAAAAGCAGGAATTACTAATGAAGTAAAGATTATTGTGTATATAAAATTTAAATACACTGAAATTATTCTATTATTTAGCTATTAATATATTCTATATTCCTATTCTATATTCCATTTATTAATATATTCTATATTCCATTTTAACTCCATTTTCCATTCTTTTTATTATTACTGATCAAGAAAAATATCTTCATTTAATATTTAATAAAAGAGGGGCTTTCATTTTATGGTAAAAAATTCATTCATCCCAGTTATTTCACAAGAATTAAAAGAAGAAAACAAAGGATCTATTGAATTTCAAATACTAAGTTTCACTAATAAGATACAAAGACTTACCTCACATTTGGAATTGCATAGAAAAGACTATTTATCTCAGAGGGGTTTACGAAAAATTCTAGGAAAACGACAACGACTGCTATCTTATTTTGCAAAGAAGAATAGAGTACGTTACAAAGAATTAATTAATCGGTTGGATATTCGGGAATTAAAAACTAAAAACTAGTTAATTTTTTTTTATTTAATTATTTGATTTATTAGATCTTGGATTTTGATGAACTTTTTTTTTGCGTTTTCATTAATTCATGGAAGAATGAATCGAGGAAACCTCTATGAATGTACCAACTACAAGAAAAGATCTTATGATAGTCAACATGGGTCCCCACCACCCATCAATGCATGGTGTTCTTCGACTTATCCTTACTCTAGACGGTGAAAATGTTATTGACTGTGAGCCAATATTAGGTTATTTACACAGAGGAATGGAAAAAATTGCGGAAAACCGAACAATTATACAGTATTTGCCTTATGTAACACGTTGGGATTATTTAGCTACTATGTTCACAGAAGCAATAACAATAAATGGTCCAGAGCATTTAGGAAATATTCAGGTACCTAAAAGAGCTAGCTATATCAGAGTAATTATGTTGGAGTTGAGTCGTATAGCTTCTCATCTATTATGGCTTGGACCTTTTATGGCGGATATCGGTGCACAAACTCCGTTCTTCTATATTTTTAGAGAAAGAGAATTAATATATGATTTATTCGAAGCTGCCACTGGGATGAGAATGATGCATAATTATTTTCGTATCGGGGGGGTAGGGGCTGATTTACCTCACGGATGGATAGATAAATGTTTGGATTTTTGCGATTATTTTTTACAAAAAGTTGCTGAATATCAAAAACTTATTACGCGAAATCCTATTTTTTTAGAACGAGTTGAGGGAATAGGTATTGTTGCTGCAGAGGAAGCAATCAATTGGGGTTTATCAGGACCAATGCTACGAGCTTCTGGAATACAATGGGATCTCCGTAAGGTTGATCATTATGAGTCTTACGAAGAATTTGATTGGGAAGTCCAGTGGCAAAAGGAAGGAGATTCGCTGGCTCGTTATTTAGTCCGAATTGGTGAAATGACAGAATCCATAAAAATTATTCAACAGGCTTTGGAAGGAATTCCAGGGGGACCCTACGAAAATCTAGAAGTTAGATGTTTTGATAGCGAAAAGGGTCCAGAATGGAATGATTTTGAATATCGATTCATTAGTAAAAAAACTTCTCCTACTTTTGAATTGCCGAAACAAGAACTTTATGTAAGAGTCGAAGCCCCAAAGGGAGAATTGGGCATTTTTCTGATCGGGGATCAGAGCAGTTTTCCGTGGAGATGGAAAATTCGCCCACCAGGTTTTATCAATTTGCAAATTCTCCCTCAACTAGTTAAAAGAATGAAATTGGCTGATATTATGACAATACTAGGTAGTATAGATATCATTATGGGAGAAGTTGACCGTTGAAATGATAATTGATACACCGGAAGTCATTAATACGAGAGAAGTACAAGCTATCAACTCTTTTTCCAGATTAGACTCCATCAACGAGATCTATGAAATTATATGGATGCTTGTTCCTATTTTGACTCTTGTACTGGTAATCACACTAGGCATACTAGTAATTGTGTGGTTAGAAAGAGAAATATCTGCAGGAATACAACAACGTATTGGACCTGAATATGCCGGTCCTTTCGGAGTTCTTCAAGCGTTAGCCGATGGAACAAAATTACTTTTCAAAGAGAATCTTTTTCCCTCGAGGGGGGATACTCGGTTATTCAGTATGGGGCCATCTATAGCAGTCATATCAACTTTATTAAGCTATGCAGTAATTCCTTTTGGATATCATTTTGTTTTAGCTGATCTAAAAATTGGTGTTTTTTTATGGATTGCCATTTCAAGCATTGTTCCCATCGGTCTTCTTATGTCAGGTTATGGATCAAATAATAAATATTCTTTTGTAGGTGGTCTTCGAGCTACTGCTCAATCTATTAGTTATGAAATACCCTTAACTCTCTGTGTATTATCCATATCTCTACGTGCGATTCGTTGAAAGATAAACTTTTTTGTAAGAAAATTTAAGAACAGAAAAAGGCAAAATGAAATGAATTGACTCTATTTCCTTTTTTTTGGTTCATGAACGAAATTGGATAGTTATATGAGTGAAATAAAACAGCTTGAACTTTTGGCGTAAAAAATGGAGACTCATTTCCTATGTACAAGAGTAAAGCAGAACTAAACTAAACATAATAAGACGAAAGCGGTTGCCCCAAGATTGGTTGATTATTCATCCTGGCTTGAAGCGGGCTCAAGATCAACTTTATTGAGTTTTCACTATCATTTATCTGTATTAACATAATGCTAACTAGCGAGTAATTGAGCAAAAATAAGTGGATGGTTAGGAACACCAAGATACACAAAGGATTGGTAATAGAGATTTTCCAAATTATAAAAAAAGAATAGAAAGATATTTCGACAAAGATATTTCAACATAATAATATAAAAAGAATATTAATGGGGGCTTTTAATTCGTAGAAATGATCAGGCAGTACTCCCCATAACATAATTCCGATTCAGAGTATCCTCCCGCCCACTGATTAAAGAAATTACTATCAGGAACGAAATAATCCTTTGCTTTCTTTTTTTTTTATTATTTTCATTTTTTGACCCCTTCCCCTTTTTCAGAAAGAAGAATAGGAGCGAAGAATATAATACGTTTACAATAGAAAAAAGAGATCCTTTTTCCTTTTTATTTTTTTTGTTTTTCCTATATCCATATTTATGTTTATGGAAATCAAATTCGTATCATAATGCATAAACTAAGGAAATGTCTAATTCTTTTTCGTAATCAAAAAAGAAAAAAGATAGGGTGAAATAGCTATTGCTATTTCTACAAGGAATATTTTATTGAATATTTTATTGAAGTATAAGTTATTACCCAAAAAAGAAAAATTTCAATTCTTAAAGGATGAGATCAATTCAGAAGTACTTTTTTATTTTTAGTATTATAACAGATAGAATTGCATTGGTCGAATTAGGGAACGTTCGATTCATTTTTATCGTATTTATCTGCTAAATCCGATAAATATATGTATTAAAATAAATAATACGACCCGGTCCTTAGATTTATTTATGGCCTTAGAGGAGCCGTATGAGGTGAGAATCTCATGTACGGTTCTGTAATAGCGACCGGAACAGTGATGTTATCATCGACTATGATTATCTAACAGTTCAAGTACAGTTGATATAGTTGAGGCGCAATCAAAATACGGTTTGTGGGGATGGAACTTGTGGCGCCAACCAATAGGGTTTATCATTTTTTTAATTTCGTCCCTGGCAGAATGTGAAAGATTACCCTTTGATTTACCAGAAGCAGAAGAAGAATTAGTAGCAGGGTATCAAACCGAATATTCGGGTATCAAATTTGGTTTATTTTATATTGCTTCCTATCTAAACTTATTAGTTTCGTCATTATTTGTAACAGTTCTTTACTTTGGAGGTTGGAATATGTCTATTCCCGCCATTTCCCTTCCAGACTTTTTTGAAATAAATAACGTTGGTGGAGTCTTCGGGGTAACAATTGGTATCTTTATTACATTGGTTAAAACTTATTTGTTCTTGTTCGTTTCGATCACAACAAGATGGACTTTGCCTCGACTAAGAATGGACCAATTGTTAAATCTTGGTTGGAAATTTCTTTTACCTATTTCTCTCGGAAATTTATTATTAACAACTTCTTCCCAACTCCTTTCACTATAAAGAAATGCTTTTCTATATTCTGTCTTGTCTCAAACAAAACAAGAGAAATAAATAAACATAAGATTATTCATAGATATTCACTATATGTTCTCCCTAGTAACTGGGTTCATGAATTATGGTCAACAAACCATACGAGCCGCTAGGTACATTGGCCAAAGTTTCATGATTACCTTATCCCACATAAATCGTTTGCCCGTAACTATTCAATATCCTTATGAAAAATTAATCACATCGGAACGTTTTCGTGGTCGAATCCATTTTGAATTTGATAAATGCATTGCTTGTGAAGTATGTGTTCGCGTATGTCCTATTGATCTACCTCTTATTGATTGGAAATTGGAAACTGATATTCGAAAGAAGCGATTGCTTAATTATAGTATTGATTTTGGAATCTGTATATTTTGTGGTAACTGTGTTGAGTATTGCCCAACAAATTGTTTATCAATGACTGAAGAATATGAACTTTCTACTTATGATCGTCACGAATTGAATTATAATCAAATTGCTTTAGGGCGTTTACCAATGTCAATAATTGACGATTATACAATTCGAACAATTTTGAATTCATCTCATCAAAACAAAACGCGAAATCTCCTTTGATTAAAGATTAATTAAAGAACAATTTCCAATTCATAAACTAAGATTCCATTTTGACCGAAAAAGGGGGGAATGATTTTTTCATTTTGTGTATTCAATAACTACAAAACTCAACCAGTTATTTGATTGGTTGGTGAGAACCGCAGCATGGCTTAATTTGGATTGAAAATCTAGTAATATACCCCGAGTTCTATCCATAGTTATTTCAAAATTTCTATTTTTCATTTCTATTTATATCTATTTATATATAATAATTTCTAATCATTACCCTTTTTGAGAAAGAATAAGATAAGTTTAATAGTTGTACCTACAATAATTTCCAACCCTTAGGGTTTAATTCAATTATCACCCTATTCTAAAAAAATCTAAAAAAGGGCTTTTCCCGGTGAGGTCAATAAGGTCATGAAAAAACAATTTTATTTTTTATCTTTTATTTTACGTACAATGGATTTGCCTGGACCAATACATGATTTTCTTTTAGTTTTTCTGGGATTAGGTCTTATATTAGGAAGTCTAGGAGTGGTATTACTTACCAACCCAATTTATTCTGCCTTTTCGTTGGGATTGGTTCTCGTTTGTATATCCTTATTCTATATTTTGTCAAATTCTCATTTTGTAGCTGCCGCACAGCTACTTATTTATGTGGGAGCTATAAATGTTTTAATTCTATTTGCTGTGATGTTCATGAATACTTCAGAATATTACAAAGATTTTAATATTTTGACCGTTGGGAATGGGTTTACTTCCTTAATTTGTACAAGTATTTTTGTTTCACTAATTACTATTATTCCAGATACGTCATGGTACGGGGTTATTTGGACTACAAGAAAAAACCAGATTATAGAGCAGGATTGGATAAGTAATAGTCAACAAATTGGAATTCATTTATCAACCGATTTTTTCCTTCCATTTGAATTCATTTCAATAATTCTTTTAGTTGCTTTGATAGGTGCTATTGCTGTGGCTCATCAATAATAAATCTTTGGAATTAGCAATTGAAATCCAAATTCAACTTGTTTGTTGCTCGATCTTATTACATTCATTTGACTTTAATTCTATTTGAATTTGAGGATTATTCATGTAGAGATTTGTTTATTCGATTTATTTCAATATGAATAAGAATTCAATATCAACATATTGGATTGACTAGAATAAGAATTTCATAAACCAAGTACACAAGAAATAAATAGATTGGTAATAAATCGAAATTGATAAGGAGTTGGCCGATGATGCGGGAATATGTACTTGTTTTGAGTGTCTATTTATTTTCTATCGGTATTTATGGATTGATTACGAGTCGAAATATGGTTCGAGCTCTTATGTGTCTTGAACTTATACTGAATGCGGTTAATATAAATTTTGTAACATTTTCTGATTTTTTTGATAGTCGCCAATTAAAAGGAAATATTTTCTCAATTTTTATTATAGCTATCGCGGCCGCTGAAGCCGCTATTGGATTGGCTATTGTTTCGTCAATTTATCGTAATAGAAAATCAACTCGTATCAATCAATCCAATTTGTTGAATAAGTAGTATTAATCATATAAAATAGAATAGAAAATAGAAATTTCTATATAAATACATAGAAATAATATTTCTATATAATATTTCTATATATAATATATAGAAATAGAACCTTTCTATTCATCAAATTGAATTGGTATATATGATACGGATACGGAACCAATCAGATCATGTTTGCGAAAAACGAATAAATTAAATTAAAGCATCTTGGTTATATCTCCCGAGTCGATCCGGAATTGAATAGCACAAGTTTGGTAAATCATTGATTCATCTGGTATTCACATATATGATTCATTGTATAAATTTACTAGATCGAAAAAGTATAAAGTTAAAAAAAAAATTCTAAATCCAATGTCACATTCAGTAAAGATTTATGATACATGTATAGGTTGTACTCAATGTGTCCGCGCCTGCCCCACAGATGTATTAGAAATGATACCTTGGGACGGGTGTAAGGCTAAGCAAATTGCCTCTGCTCCAAGAACAGAAGATTGTGTTGGCTGTAAGAGATGTGAATCCGCCTGTCCAACAGATTTTTTAAGTGTTCGAGTTTATTTATGGCATGAAACCACTAGAAGCATGGGTCTAGCTTATTGATACTTTCCAGAAAATACCACTTGAATACATTTTATTTTTTGTTTACCGACAAAAACCCTTAATCAAAAAAATTCTCTTTTTTTGATTAAGGGTTTTTCTGGTCCAAGTTATCTTGTTTTTACCATGAAGTCTTTTCCTTGGTTAACAATGTTTGTAGTTTTACCAATATCCGCAGGTTCCTTAATTTTTTTTCTCCCACATAGAGGAAATAAGGTAATTAGGTGGTATACTATTTTTATATGTATAGTAGAATTACTTTTAATGACTTATACATTCTCTTATTATTTTGAATTGGACGATCCATTAACCCAATTAATAGAAGATTATAAATGGATCCATTTTTTTGATTTTTACTGGAGATTGGGAATAGATGGACTTTCTCTCGGACCTATTTTACTGACAGGGTTTATCACTACTTTAGCTATTTTAGCGGCTCGGCCAGTTACTCGGGATTCCCGATTATTCCATTTTTTAATGTTAGCAATGTATAGTGGTCAAATAGGATTATTTTCTTCTCAAGATCTTTTACTTTTTTTCATCATGTGGGAGTTAGAATTAATTCCCGTTTATCTGCTTGTAGCCATGTGGGGAGGAAAGAAACGTCTCTATTCAGCTACAAAGTTTATTTTGTATACTGCGGGAAGTTCTGTTTTTTTATTAATGGGGGCTTTAGGTATCGCTTTATACGGTACCAAGGAACCAACATTTAATTTTGAAACATTAGCCAATCAATCATATCCCATGGCTCTGGAAATAATATTCTATATTGGATTTCTTATTGCGTTTGCTGTCAAGTCACCGATTATACCCTTACATACATGGTTACCAGACACCCACGGAGAAGCACATTACAGTACTTGTATGCTTCTAGCCGGAATCTTATTAAAAATGGGAGCATACGGGTTGGTTCGAATCAATATGGAATTACTACCCCATGCTCATTCGATATTTTCGCCCTGGTTGATAATAGTGGGCGCAATACAAATAATCTATGCAGCTTTAACATCTCTTGGTCAGCGAAATTTAAAAAAAAGAATAGCCTATTCGTCTGTATCTCATATGGGTTTCATAATTATCGGAATTTGCTCTCTAAGCGAGATGGGACTCAATGGAGTCATTTTACAAATAATATCACATGGATTTATTGGCGCTGCACTTTTTTTCTTGGCGGGAACGAGTTATGATAGAATACGTCTTCTTTATCTCGACGAAATGGGCGGAATGGCTGCCCCAATGCCAAAAATATTCACGTTATTCAGTATCTTATCGCTAGCGTCTCTTGCATTACCGGGCATGAGCGGTTTTTTTGCTGAATTGATAGTCTTTTTTGGAATAATTACTGACCAAAAATATCTTTTAATGCCAAAAATACTAATTCCTTTTGTACTGGCGGTTGGAATCGTCCTAACTCCTATTTATTTATTATCTATGTTACGCCAGATGTTCTATGGATACAAGCTGTTTAATGCCCAAAATTCTTATTTTTTTGATTCTGGACCACGAGAGTTATTTGTTTCGATCGCTATCCTTCTTCCTGTAATAGGTATTGGTATTTATCCGGATTGCGTTTTCTCATTATCAGTTGACAAGGTTGAGGCTATTCTATTTCCGTTTTTTTATAGGTAGTTTTTCGAAATAAAACAGAAAATGAAAAAGGAATCCTATTCTTTTCTTTTTTAAAAATGAAAACTTTAACAATAAAAAAAATCTCTTTTTTTTTTTCCTTTTCATTTAAATTTAAATTAAAAAAATCAATTCTACACACCTTTATGCCTTTGCCCCCTTTTGAGAATTTTTTGAATCAAGTAATGTAGTGATTCAAAAAGTTCTCAAAGAATTACCTAAAACTTCTTGTATATGTTGTCCCCCTTGTATATGTTGTCCTATAGTTATATGCGACAGATCCCTTCATCAATTTGATGTTAATGTAAATGAACCATAACTATGTAGTCCAAGTCCTAATAGATTAACTCCAAAATAGCAGATCCAAATTATAAGAAAGCCCATAGAAGCAACAATTGCAGAATTGAAACCCGCATCAGAATTTTTATTTGTTCGAATATGGAAATAAATCACGAATATGGCCCAAGTAATAAAAGCCCAAGTTTCTTTTGGGTCCCAATTCCAATATGATCCCCAGGCTTCATTAGCCCAGACCGCTCCCGAAAGAATACCTATGGTCAAAAAAATGAACCCTATACTAATAATACGATAACCCCACTGATCTAATTGTTGAATCAATTGAGACCTGTAATAATTTTTAGAAGAAAGAAAGGAAGTATTTTTAAAAACATTATTTTTTTTCGTCATGTATTGGCTCTTACCAAAGGAAAATGAACTAGATAATAAATTATTACTTTTAGCACTATCCAAAGTTCTTATGATTTTGTAAAATGTAATTACTAGAAGGGCTACTGATAATAATGATCCACATAAAAGAGCTGCATAGCCCAATACCATCATACTTACGTGCATCATTAACCATCGGGATTGGAGAGCAGGTACTAAGACTTCAGATCGATGCAGGTTAGTTAAAAAACCCGAAGTAGCAAACGCTTGGGTAAAAAAAATACTTGGCGCAATTATTATGTTTAAATAATTTTTTTTTTTTTTCAAATATGGAACCATATGAATAATTGCAAAACCCCATGAAAGAAAGATTAATGATTCATATAAGTCACTTAATGGTAAATGTCCCGAATAAATCCAACGAGTAACTAATAATCCTGTTATACAGAAAAAAGCAATTCTCATGCCCTTTTTTGACGAAGCATAAAGTCCTACAAATTCGTCGACTAATAAGGTCATTAAATGAATTAGAATTCCAATTGAAACAACCGAAAAAGAAATATGAGTTAATATGTGTTCTAAAGTCCAAAATATCATAAAAATCCTTAACAAATTAACAAAAGGGTAGGATTCTTTAATTATACATTATACATAATTGAAATTATGAATTGAATTCATTATCATTATAGGGCATATTGTATCCTCTTGAAAAGGAAATGAAAAGATAAGACATTATATTATGCCGCCACTCGGACTCGAACCGAGATGCTCTAGCACTGCTTCCTAAGAGCAGCGTGTCTACCGATTTCACCATAGCGGCTTGCTCAAAATCATAATAACCAATTTTGATTCAATCGTCGAGCTTTAATTTTAGTAGCGTAGCTCCAATATTTTTTTTATTTTTTATTTTTTATTTTTTATTTCGAAAACATAAAAATTAATGAATCAAAGCATCAATTATTCAATTAAATAATTGAATAATTGATGCTTTGAGTATTTTCATAATAATCTTTATTATTATTTAATGTGTCAATTTGAATTAACTTAACAATGTTGTTTTTTTGTAGTTTCGACTCTTATACTCTTATACAACGAAACTCTTGTAAATAATATAATTCTTATTGCAGTCTATGACTAGGGCTAAAAAAAAATAGAATTTTTTTTTATGGATTACAATTTTAGATTCATGAAACTATTTTATTTACTAATCCTTAGTATTTCAGGGCTTAAAGAATTTGTGTTACCATTTAATTTAACAATTTAATTAGGTATTGAGTTGGGCATATCATATAACAAAAAAATTTCGTGATTTTATTTTTAATATTGTCTAATTTTGAATATATATATATTGAGATCCATCTTCCAGTCCAAATATATAGTGTAAAAAAAATCATTCAAAAATAACCTCTTATATACATATCTATCTAAACTAAATATGCAATATGCAAATTTTATTAATTGGATAGAAAGGGGAGCTTATTAGTTATTTAAAATAATATTTTTAAGGAAGGTGACTTAAAAATTAATAATTTTTGTTTTTAACGATTCGTTTTTTTTTACTAATGATTTTAGATCGGCTCTTTTTTATTCATCTATTCAAAAACTTATTAAAAACTTATTAATATTTCGTATTATTGTGACAAAGGGCTGGATGGGGAAAATAAGAATCCCCATCCCGGAAATGATAAAATTTGCTAAAAATCAAAAAGACGAACTTTGTGTCTTCTTTTTTTTTTGCAAACAAAAAGAAAAAGTACCCCTTTTCGAATTCAATATCCAAATTGGATTCCACATATCCATAGGATAAGGGGGGAAAGGGGTCAATTTTGTATTGATTATCTCAATAAAGGCTGGAAATTATATAAAATTATATAGAAATTATATAATTCAATTTCTATTTATTCTATTTATTTTATATTCTTTATAGTTCTCTATTTATTTATTTTCTATTCAAAGTATATGTATATCATATTCTGTATATATTGTATAGAATATTCTATCGATGTATATATTCGTTATGTATATATTCGTATATATTTTTTATTTGACATGCTAAATCAAATTTAAATCCTAAATAAAATTCAATCTTTTTCCGATGTCAAGCCGAGTTAGATTATTCCGATGTTTGATTTTTTATTTGTTGCACAAAAAAACTTTTTGAATTACCTGTAGAAAGAGATTTTGCTAACGAAAAAGCTTTCAACGCGGTCCAATATCCCTTTCTTTTCCAAATATTTTTTCGAATACGCTTTTTTGAAATAGAAGTACGTTTTTTTGGAACTGCCATTCAACATTAAAGAGATTATTTATTTTATTGTTAGAAGTGGATGTGAAAGACATATATTGTCATATAGTGTTAAAAAAAAATTGTTCTTTATTATCTAGCTATTTAGTCGTTAAATTCTATTTGCTTCCTACAAAGCCTAACCATTGCTTTTTATTAGTTCGTAGTTAGATTTCTTCTTTTTTTCGTCATACTGTGTTTATATATAGAATTTATATAGAATAAAATACATCAAAAACTTTAGTTTTTTATCCCCATGAAAATGTTTTTTTTTTCTTTTTTTTTTTCTAGGAAAAGATATTTTATTAATTCTCTTTTTCCTTTTTATTAATTATTTTTTTCCTTTTATCTTATGTAAACGTAAAGCGCCCAATATCATACATAGGATTTGTTATAAACAAAAGAGAAGGCATTAAATCTGGGTCAAAATAAAATACAATCATTAATAATTGTGACTTGAAAAAAGTAATAATAAAAAAGAATTCTTTTTTTTTTTTTTTGGCAAATCCGTTCAATAAAATTTAAAAATAACAAGAGATAAGAGCCGATGAATCAGAACCAAGAAAGAATTAATCATTAATTAAGTTATGGCACATATATATCAATATTCGTGGATCATACCCTTCGTTACACTTGCAGTTCCTATGTTAATAGGAGTGGGACTTCTACTTTTCTCGGCGGCAACAAAAAAACTTCGTCGTCGGTGGGCGGTTCCCAGTATTTTATTGTTAAGTATAGTGCTTATTTTTTCAACCGATTTGTTTATTCAGCAAATAAATAGTAATTCTATTTATCAATATATATGGTCGTGGACCATCACTAATGATTTTTCTTTAGAATTCGGACACTTGATTGACCCATTGACTTCTATTTTGTTACTATTAATTACTACAGTTGGAATTATGGTTCTTATTTATAGTGATAATTATATGTCTCATGATCAAGGCTATTTGAGATTTTTTGCTTATATGAGTTTTTTCAATACTTCAATGTTGGGATTAGTTACTAGTTCTAATTTGATACAAATTTATATTTTTTGGGAATTGGTTGGAATGTGTTCTTATCTATTAATAGGTTTTTGGTTCACACGACCTATTGCATCGAATGCGTGTCAGAAAGCGTTTGTAACTAATCGTGTAGGAGATTTTGGGTTACTATTAGGAATTTTAGGCCTTTATTGGATAACAGGTAGTTTAGAATTTTGTGATTTGTTCGAAATATTCAATAACTTGACTTATAAGAGTGAAATTCATTTTTTGTTTGTTACTTTGTGTGCTTTCTTATTATTTTCGGGGGCAATTGCTAAATCGGCACAATTCCCCCTTCATGTATGGTTACCGGATGCTATGGAGGGACCTACTCCTATTTCAGCTCTGATACACGCTGCTACTATGGTAGCAGCTGGAGTTTTTCTTGTCGCTCGACTTTTTCCTCTTTTCGTAGCCATACCCTACATAATGAATCTAATAGCTTTGATCGGTATAATAACAGTCCTATTAGGAGCTACTTTAGCTCTTGCTCAAAAAGATATTAAGAGAGGTTTAGCCTATTCTACAATGTCTCAATTGGGTTATACGATGTTAG